AAAAAAAAAAGACCAGCCTTTTTTTTGTATAAACAAATAACTATAGAACTAATAACCAACTCATCACTTCACATTATCTGGATCCAAAAAACCAGTCAAGATATGATATATTGGTCATATCACTGTAGCAACTGAAATCTTTTTTGCATAAACACAAGAAAAATAAATCTGATTCTAAATTGTGAAGCGAAGAAGAAATATGTGGATAAACGGAAGGGTGAAAGAAGGGGAGAAAAAACAAAAACAACGATATAAAATTCCATCCAATATGTAAGGTTTATGAGTCATCTCATAAAAAAGCAATGTAATAAAGCATCAATCAATATGGATTCATAAAAAAGAAAACGAATCCGTTCATAGAACAAAAAAATAAGAGCTTCGAGCCAATAAAGACTAAGAAAATTGGCTCAAGAAAAAATTTCATTATGAGCTCCGTTGTAGAAATCAGACCTAACCATTAAGTAAGAAGCGATGGGAACGATGGAACCTGTGAATCCAAATCTATTGAAAACAGATTCATTGATCGGGATGGCGAAACAAACCAGAGACTAATTCCTTCATCTATTGGGAAAATAAAAGTCATGAGTTAACCCTACAACTAAAATAGCGACGAAAAGAGTCAATATTCGCCCGTGAAAACTTTATCTTCTTGGATTGATAATTTTTGCTCAATCCAATAGGATAAAAAACAAAACAAATATTCGTTAGAACATAATTTAAAAATATCAATTTAAAAATATAAAATAGAAATATTAATATGCTTAGTTAGCTAAAAAAGCAAGATATACAAATGAATAATAGACATTTTTAAAATTTTATTATTCGCGAGGAGCTGGATGAGAAGAAACTCTCATGTCCAGTTCTGTAGTAGAGATGGAATTCAGAACCAACCATCAACTATAACCCCAAAAGAACCAGATTCCGTAAACAACATAGAGGAAGAATGAAGGGAATATCTTATCGAGGTAATCATATTTCTTTCGGTAAATACGCTCTTCAGGCACTTGAACCTGCTTGGATCACGTCTAGACAAATAGAAGCAGGTCGACGAGCAATGACACGAAATGCACGCCGCGGTGGAAAAATATGGGTACGTATATTTCCAGACAAACCGGTTACAGTAAGACCCGCAGAAACACGTATGGGTTCGGGGAAAGGATCCCCTGAATATTGGGTAGCCGTTGTTAAACCAGGTCGAATACTTTATGAAATGGGTGGAGTAACAGAAAATATAGCCAGAAGGGCGATTTCAATAGCATCGTCCAAAATGCCTATACGAACTCAATTCATTATTTCGGGATAAAAAAAAATCAAAAGAAAAAGGTCTTGGGGATAAAAAAACAATAACAGGTGCCGGTTTCTTTCTTTGGACAAACAATATTTCTTTTTTTTTTCTTCACTCTTTGCTTTGCATTGAAAGAATAGATTCTAAAAAAATGATATGATTCAACCCCAGACCCTTTTGAATGTAGCGGATAACAGCGGGGCTCGAGAATTGATGTGTATTCGAATCATAGGAGCTAGCAATCGTCGATATGCTCATATCGGTGACGTTATTGTTGCTGTGATCAAAGACGCAGTGCCAAATATGCCCCTAGCAAGATCAGAGGTGGTCAGAGCTGTAATTGTACGTACTTGTAAAGAACTCAAACGTGATAACGGTATGATAATACGATACGATGACAATGCTGCGGTTGTCATTGACCAAGAAGGAAACCCCAAAGGAACTCGAATTTTTGGTGCAATTGCCCGGGAATTGAGACAGTTAAATTTTACTAAAATAGTTTCATTAGCTCCGGAGGTATTGTAAGGTCTTCTAAAATAAGATAATACCATTGGTTATAGTAAAGTATTTGAAAGAAAGAGATTAAGAAATATATTCAGAATTTTTAGTAGATTGTGTCTCACGCATATGCCTTTAATTTAAATTTAAATTCATAAACAGATAAGTAAAAAAAAACATGTTGATTATATCAAAATTGGGGAGCACCAAGAAATTTAATTCACCATGGGTAGGGATATTATTGCTGACATAATAACTTCTATACGAAATGCTGATATGGATAGAAAAAGGGTGGTTCGAATAGCATATACTAATATCACTGAAAATATTGTTAAAATACTTTTACGAGAAGGTTTTATCGAAAACGTGAGAAAACATAAAGAAACCAAAAAATATTTTTTGGTTTTAACCCTACGGCATAGAAGGAATAGGAAAAGGTCTTATATAAATTTTTTAAATTTAAAACGGATCAGCCGGCCTGGTCTACGAATCTATTCGAACTACCAACAAATTCCTAGAATTTTAGGTGGGATGGGAATTGTAATTATTTCTACTTCTCGAGGTATAATGACAGACCGAGAGGCTCGACTAGAACGAATTGGTGGAGAAGTTTTGTGTTATATATGGTAATCCTTCTAATATACGAATTGGGTCCGAAACTTCTTATTTGTGAAAACAAAAAGAAAAGGGGCGGGTTGTCTAATATCGTTCCTCCTC